GCCATACAATCGCGATTCATAATGGAAAGGAACATATACCTATTTACATAACAAATCCTATGGTAGGTCGCAAATTGGGGGAATTCGTGCCTACTCGGCATTTCACGAGTTATGAAAATGCAAGAAAGGATACTAAATCTCGTCGTTAACTGAATTCAGAATAGAAAGATTCAGAATAAACAAAGGATTCAAAATAAAGTAAAGGTAGGCGGGGAATAACCTTATTTATGACAAGTTTCAAACTAGTAAAGTATATCCCTAGGATAAAGAAGAAGAAAAGTGTGCTAAGGAAACTCGCAAGGAAAGTGCCAACCGATCGTTTACTTAAGTTTGAGCGAGTTTTCAAAGCACAAAAACGTATACATATGTCGGTTTTCAAAGCACAAAGAGTTCTTGATGAGATTCGCTGGCGTTACTACGAGGAAACTGTTATGATACTGAACCTCATGCCTTATCGAGCATCTTATCCGATCTTAAAGTTGGTTTATTCAGCAGCAGCGAATGCTACTCATTATAGGGATTTCGACAAAGCGAATTTATTCATTACTAAAGCCGAAGTCAGTAGGAGTACTATTATGAAAAAATTTAGACCTCGGGCTCGAGGGCGTAGTTTTCCCATAAAAAAAAGCATGTGTCATATAACAATTGTATTAAATATAGTAAAGAAATCTAAATAACCTTTAGATTCATCTAAGATTTCAATTCCCACTAAAAAAAAATATAGAATAGAAAAATATGGGACAAAAAATAAATCCACTCGGTTTCAGACTTGGTACAACCCAAAAACACCATTCCTTTTGGTTCGCACAACCAAAAAATTATTCTGAAGGTTTACAGGAAGATAAAAAAATAAGGAATTGTATCAAGAACTATATACAAAAGAATAGGAAAAAGGGCTCGAATAGAAAAATAGAATCAGACTCAAGTTCCGAAGTAATTACACATAATAGAAAAACGGACTCAGGTTCAAGTTCTGAAGTAATTACACGTATAGAAATTCAAAAAGAAATCGATACGATCCACGTCATAATCCATATTGGATTCCCTAATTTATTAAAGAAAAAAGGAGCAATCGAAGAATTAGAGAAAGATCTACAAAAGGAAATTCACTCTGTAAACCAAAGACTTAATATTTCTATCGAAAAAGTGAAAGAGCCTTATAGAGAACCTAACATTCTTGCAGAATATATAGCTTTCCAATTAAAAAATAGAGTTTCATTCCGAAAGGCAATGAAAAAAGCTATTGAATTAACTAAAAAAGCAGATATAAGGGGAGTCAAAGTCAAAATTGCGGGTCGTCTCGGGGGAAAAGAAATTGCACGTGCCGAATGCATCAAAAAGGGTAGACTCCCCCTCCAAACAATTCGCGCTAAAATTGATTATTGCTGCTATCCAATTCGAACTATCTATGGAGTATTAGGTGTAAAAATTTGGATATTCGTAGACGAAGAATAACTAATCTTGTCTTCGCATTCTGTCCAGTGATAGAATAAAAAATGACAAGAGACTTTTTTTCCTGAAATCCCTGGAAAAAACAAGAAATTCTACCTCTTTCTTTCTATAAGATTTAATGAAAATTGATAAATCATTTAATATAATTGCTATGCTTAGTGTGTGACTCGTTATTTTTTTTCTTTAAAAAAGAAAAAAACTTAGTAATTATAGAAAATTAACTAATAACCAACCTATTGCTTCGTATTGTCGAGATCCTAACTAAGAAACAGTCACTATATGAATAAATATCTCTATCATAAATGAGTGGATCTATCATATAGTTGTAGCAACTGCTTTTTCTCTAAAAAAGAAATGAGATTCTAGGTTGTTAAGGAAAACTAAAGGGATGTGGATAAAGGGAGGGATGATAGAAAGAAGGAAGAGGAATTAAGTAAGATATAGGATTCCAATATGTATGGTCTATGAATTGCATCATAAAAAGCAATGTGATAAAGCATCAATATAATAAAAAAATAGAGAATTAGAAATCGTAACTTGAAACAAGAACTAGAAATTTAAAGCAATAATAAAGAGCCGTCCTGGTTAATAAAACTAAGAAAATTAACTCGGAAAGAAATTTTTTGGAAGCTCCATTGTGGAATTCAGACCTAACCATTCAAGGAGAGGCAGTGGGAACGACAGAACCTATGATTCCATAGGATTTTTTTGAAAAGAATCCTAATACTTCATTGGGTGGGATGGCGGAACAAACCAAAAAAATTGTCTTATTTGGTAAGGTTATAAATTAACAAATAAGACAGGAAAGAGTAAATATTCGCCCGCGAAATCCTTTTTGAATTAGAATACTTTACCATTATTCAATAAGAGTGAAAATAAAGATATTTTTTTTAAGGATTACATCATCTATAAAATATAGAATTTAGATAATATAGACACACACATCTAGATATATTCTAGATCTTTTTTCTTGACTATAGTATAGATTTTTAGATTTTAACAAATTGAATAATAAATAGAAAAAATTAGGTTTTTTTCTATTATTTATCTATTAATTTGTATCTATCCCTAATATTTTTGAATATTATGGAATTAGAGAAATTTGCACGCTTTCTCATTTTATTCGCGAGGAGCTGGATGAGAAGAAACTCTCATGTCCAGTTTTGCAGTAGAGATGGAACTAAGAAAGAACCATCGACTATAACCCCAAAAGAACCAGATTTCGCAAACAACATAGAGGAAGAATGAAAGGAAAATCCTGCCGAGGCAATCGTATTTGTTTTGGTAGATATGCTCTTCAAGCACTTGAACCTGCTTGGATCACGGCGAGACAGATAGAAGCAGGACGAAGAGCAATAACACGATATGCACGTCGTGGTGGAAAAATATGGGTACGTATATTTCCCGACAAACCGGTTACACTAAGACCGACGGAAACACGTATGGGCTCAGGAAAGGGGTCCCCCGAATATTGGGTAGCCGTTGTTAAACCAGGCCGTATACTTTATGAAATGGGGGGGGTATCCGAAACTGTAGCTAGAGCAGCTATCTCCATAGCTGCCAGTAAAATGCCCATACGAAGTCAATTTATTCGATTAGAAATATAGAACCCCCTAAAACTAAAAGGAGTATTGAAGATAAAAAAAACGCCCTGTTTTTCTTTCTGAAAAGACAATATTTCTTTCATCCTTTTGCATTGAAATAACAAATGGAAATCAAAATAATATGATTCAACCTCAGACCCTTTTAAATGTAGCAGATAATAGTGGAGCTCGAAAATTGATGTGTATTCGAGTCATAGGAGCTGCAGGTAATCAGCGATATGCTCGTATTGGTGATGTTATTGTTGCTGTAATCAAAGACGCATTGCCCCAAATGCCCCTAGAAAGATCCGAAGTAATTCGAGCTGTAATTGTACGTACATGTAAAGAGTTCAAATGTGAAGACGGTATAATAATCCGCTATGATGACAATGCAGCGGTTATAATTGATCAAAAAGGAAATCCAAAAGGAACTCGAGTTTTTGGCGCGATTGCTGAGGAATTGAGAGAATTGAATTTTACCAAAATAGTTTCATTAGCTCCTGAAGTATTATAAATACTAGTAGGTGAAATTTAGATCAAAGAATAAATTTAGTAGTTAGTAGATTGTGTTTTACGTATATGTTTTAAAATCTAAAATGAAAAGCAAAAAAAAAAAGAAAACATGTTGATTATAGAAAAATTTGGAGGAACCTAGAATTAGAGTCTTATGGGCAAGGACACTATTGCTGATTTACTAACCTCTATAAGAAACGCGGACATGAATAAAAAAGGAACAGTTCGAGTAGTATCTACAAATATTACCGAAAACATTGTTAAAATACTTCTACGAGAGGGTTTTATTGAAAGTGTTCGGAAACATCAGGAACGTAACAGATATTTCTTGGTTTCAACTTTGCGACATCAAAAGAGAAAGACTAGAAAAGGAATATATAGAACAAGAACCTTTTTAAAGCGTATCAGCCGACCTGGCTTACGAATTTATACCAACTATCAAGGAATTCCTAAAGTTTTGGGTGGAATGGGAATTGCTATTCTTTCTACTTCTCGAGGGATAATGACAGATCGAGAGGCTCGACTAAACAGAATTGGGGGAGAAGTCTTATGTTATATATGGTAATCGCTCCGACTATAGTGCCCGAATTCTATCTCGACCTTCCTATTTTGAAAATACAAATCGAAAAATAGGAGAAAAAAATATGACAGAAAAAAAAAATAGGAGAGAAAAAAAAAACCCGAGAGAAGCAAAAGTCACTTTCGAAGGTTTAGTTACGGAAGCCCTACCCAATGGAATGTTCCGCGTTCGGCTAGAGAATGACACCATCATCCTGGGCTATATTTCAGGAAAGATCCGTTCTAGTTCTATACGAATACTGATGGGGGATAGGGTCAAAATTGAAGTAAGTCGTTATGATTCAAGCAAGGGACGTATAATTTATAGACTTCCCCATAAAGATTCGAAGCGTATCGAAGACTCGAAAGATATCGAAGATTTGAAAGATAGCGAAGATTCAAAGGATTAGGGTTTTCTTTTGTCTAGCGTAAAAAATTCGAAGTTCCAAAATTCAAGCGAAGAGACTTATTTTTTCCAAAATATTAGATTCATAGTTTAAGAAAGGATACGGAAATATGAAAATAAGAGCTTCCGTTCGTAAAATTTGTACAAAATGTCGACTGATTCGTAGGCGTGGACGAATTAGAGTCATTTGCTCTAATCCGAAGCATAAACAAAGACAGGGGTAATCTTTCGAAAAAGAACTTGACTTTCTAAAAAATAAAAAAGTACCCGCGGAAATGTTCCAATTCTAAATAAAAGAATTTTAAATAATTAAAGTAAAGGGTATATTTTACCTTGAAACGGATATCTTTGTATCTTTTTTTCTTTTTGTTATTTCTAACTCATATTTATGAGATAATAAAATATGGCAAAAGCTATACCAAAAATTGGTTCACGTAAGAAAGTGCGTATTGGTTTACGTAGGAATGCACGTTTTAGTCTACGGAAAAGTGCACGTAGAATAACAAAAGGGGTTATTCATGTTCAAGCTAGTTTCAACAATACCATTATAACTGTTACAGACCCGCAAGGTCGGGTGGTTTTCTGGTCCTCCGCAGGTACTTGTGGATTCAAAAGCTCAAGAAAAGCATCACCCTATGCTGGTCAAAGAACAGCAGTAGATGCTATTCGTACAGTAGGTTTGCAACGAGCAGAAGTTATGGTAAAGGGCGCTGGTAGTGGAAGAGATGCCGCATTACGAGCCATTGCTAAAAGCGGTGTGCGATTAAGTTGTATACGCGATGTAACACCTATGCCGCATAATGGATGTCGACCGCCTAAAAAAAGACGTCTGTAAAAGAATTAATCCGTTTTCAAGAGAAATAAACGATTCAATGATCAAATAATAATACTAGTCTATTATGGTTCGAGAGGAGGTAGCAGGATCCACTCAAACACTACAGTGGAAGTGTGTTGAATCAAGAGTAGATAGTAAGCGTCTTTATTATGGTCGTTTCATTCTGTCCCCGCTTAAAAAAGGTCAAGCGGACACCGTCGGTATTGCCTTGCGAAGAGCTTTACTTGGAGAAATAGAAGGAACATGTATCACACGCGCAAAATTTGGGAGCGTACCACACGAATATTCTCCAATAGCAGGTATTGAAGAATCCGTACAAGAAATTTTACTAAATTTGAAAGAAATTGTATTGAGAAGTAATCTCTATGGAGTTAGAGACGCATCAATTTGCGTCAAAGGTCCTAGATACATAACTGCTCAAGATATAATCTTACCACCTTCCGTAGAAATCGTTGATACGGCACAACCTATAGCTAACTTGACGGAGCCCATTGATTTTTGTATTGAGTTACAGATAAAGAGAGATCGTGGATATCAGACAGAACTCACAAAGAACTATCAAGATGGAAGTTATCCTATAGATGCTGTATCCATGCCTGTTCGAAATGTGAATTATAGTATTTTTTCTTGTGGGAATGGAAATGAAAAACACGAGATACTTTTTTTAGAAATATGGACTAATGGAAGTTTAACCCCTAAAGAAGCGCTTTATGAGGCTTCTCGTAATTTGATTGATTTATTCCTCCCTTTTCTACACGCGGAGGAAGAGGGAACGAGTTTCGAAGAAAATAAAAACAGGTTTACTCCGCCCCTTTTTACTTTTCAAAAAAGATTAACTAATCTAAAGAAAAACAAAAAAGGAATTCCATTGAATTGTATTTTTATTGATCAATTAGAATTGCCTTCTAGAACGTATAATTGTCTCAAAAGGGCCAATATACATACACTATTGGACCTTTTGAGTAAGACTGAAGAAGATCTTATGAGAATTGAAAATTTTCGTATGGAAGATAGAAAACAGATATGGGACACTCTAGAGAAGTATCTCCCAATGGATTTACTTAAGAATAAGCTCTCGTTTTAAATCCATTACAATTTTTTGTTCTTCTTCTTTTTCGAGTTAGAATAAAAAGAAAAAAGAAAACAATTTTGCATCTTTGGTACAATCTATATTTTCGCGAAATGGATCATAATAAAATGGATTTTAGGTATCTAGGGAAGATTCACTTGGAAGTAACTATTTCCTAGATACCTATGCACGGTAATTCACGGTTGAATGAATCAAAAAATACCTAAAAAAGACCTAAAGTTAAAGATTTATCAATGGGTAATGTTGCTCCAATACCTAACCAAAGAGCTACTGCAGTACCGATTAAAAAAACGGTCGTAGCTACTGGGCGACGAAAGGGATTTTGGAATTTATTCACATTCTCTAGAAAGGGTACTGTCAATAAGCCTGTTGGGACAGAAACCATTAAGAGAACGCCCAATAACTTATTGGGTACCGTACGGAGTATTTGAAACACGGGAAAGAAGTACCACTCAGGTAATATTTCCAGAGGAGTTGCAAACGGATCCGCCGGTTCACCAATCATTGATGGCTCGAGAACCGCTAAACCTACATTACATGCAATAGTACCTAGAATTACTACTGGAAAAATATATAAAAGATCATTGGGCCATGCGGGTTCCCCGTAATAATTATGTCCCATCCCTTTAGCTAATTTAGCTCTTAATACAGGATCATTTAAGTCTGGTTTCTTTGTTATTGGGATAGGTGAACTCTTTAGGGTCCATCCCCCAAAGGAACCGGACATGAGAATTTATCATCATCCGGCTCGAGCAAGAATGAAAGAAATAAGACCGCGGAAGATCCATAATAGAATTATGGTATATAATGACTCAATGACTCTAGGCAAGAAAAGCTTTATCATATTTATTCTCTTTTCCGAAGTTGGATCTACAACTACTCATTGAAAAGAATCCTATTCTTATGGGTAAATGCTCAATATCCAGGTGGGCTTACAAATTTGATCATGATCAATTGCTTTCTGGATTGTCTCATGTCTCTTGATTAGTTGGTGTTTATCCCCCCAATATCGCAAGTTTCTTACCTCCAAACAAAATATTTACTTGTTACTAATAAAAAATAAAAAAGTTTAGCCTACATTCTTCCTTAGATCCCTTCTTTTACTCCGATAGTATTGCGGATCACAATCGATGCAAAGAAAATGAATGCATTTCCATACTATAATAAAAAAGGGTAAGTGTAATATTGGATCATGTCACATGACTTATTCCATTTCTACTCTATGGGATCTTACGGAGCCTGTTCATGGATGACATGGTTGGGTATGATCATAGAAAATATTCTCCTCAAGTGAACCAGCCTATCCTTCCTAGGTAGGAGACTTACGTGTTGATTGGATGCGGAGACACCTTTGATTGTGAATTCTAATGTGGCAGATCCAATTCTTTATCTGCATGGCCAAACCAATAATTCAAGTCACACACTCCCATAATCCGCCTTTTTTTATTTCGTAAAATTAACTTCAACTATTTGTATTGTATCAAAATACTTCGGAGTTGAAGAGAAGTATCCAAATGACATGTGTTATTTTACAATAACCCATGTTTGTAGCAATGAAATACGGTAACCTACCCGATATGATATATGAGAATTCTAATTCTCTATAGATATGCCTTCCCTATAAAGGACCCGAAATACCTTGCTTACGTATCATTGGAAAGTGCATTAACATAAATACGGCAGTAAGCAGAGGCAGTACAAAGGTATGTAAACTATAAAAACGAGTCAAAGTGGATTGACCCACACTAGCACTTCCACGTAATAACTCCACTAAAGGCGATCCTATTACCGGAATGGCATCAGGTACACCTGTCACAATTTTGACTGCCCAATAACCAATTTGATCCCAAGGCAAAGAATAACCAGTTACACCAAATGATGCAGTTAAAACAGCCAAAACCACACCTGTGACCCAAGTTAATTCGCGGGGTTTTTTAAATCCACCTGTGAGATACACACGAAATACATGCAGAATCATCATTAGAACCATCATACTTGCTGACCATCGATGAACTGATCGGATTAACCAACCAAAGTTGGCCTCGGTCATTATGTATTGAACCGAAGAAAAAGCTTCTGTAACCGTTGGGCGGTAGTAAAAAGTCATAGCAAAACCGGTAGCGACTTGTACTAGAAAACAAGTAAGTGTAATTCCCCCTAAACAATAAAATATGTTGACATGGGGAGGAACATATTTACTAGTTATATCATCTGCAATTGCCTGAATCTCAAGACGTTCCTCAAACCAATCATATACTTTATTGAGATAGGTAACTAACCCAAGCCCCCCTCTAAGAGCCGTATATGAAAATTTCATCTCGTACGGCTCAAGCAGAAACACACAAATTTTCAACGAATATTAGAAAAAAAAAGGTTCAAAACTTCACCAGCCACTGGATTGGGTCGATTTGCCTTGAAGATATGAAATAAGAAAAATTCGGAATATATTCTTTGTTATGATAATGCCAAAAAATCTCAAGTTGGCTCATCTGTCTTTCTTCCTTTCCCTTATGCCGGTCATTCGAGGCCTCTTGACTTTTCTCTTCCCTATTTTTTTTTATTTGTTTTTTTTGTGCGTAATCGTAATATAGAAATTATCTTGTTGCGATCCTATGAATCAGTTCAATTAAAACCTTAGATTCATACTAGAGCCACGATGATTGAGTCTCAAGCTAACCAAAAGGCAAGGGTTCTTCGAATAAGAACCACTTGATAATCATTTATGGAATCGGTGTAATGACTCGGCAAAATCGAGAGAAAAAAAGTTGTCTTTTGGGCAAACAAAATTGGAAGGAAGAAAATTTCTTTTTTTTTTTTATTTAAGAACTACTTGAATTTTTCAGTCTGGTTGCGAGGTCTTAATAGTGAGTATGAATCATAGTTCCATTTTTTTTTTGATCCACTCTATCTATTTCGTGTTCCAGATACTAGAATAAATAATATCTGACGAATTAGAATCATCTTGATAGAGATAACAGGCCCTTTCTATGTATTATCAATAGGATCAATTCTAACAAGTCACACACTCATATTCCAGAGATACCGAAACAAAAAAATTCCGCGGTCGAACTACCATAATGTCTAGAAATGTAGAGCTTAAACTAGAAAGGCTTTTTTGGATGGAAAAACTATGACTTCCTGTTTTTTTTTAATTAGTAGAAACCTAATTGGTTAAAATTCCGTCCAGTAAAACAGAAGAATTATAAATTTCTAAAATGATAGATAGGAATATAGCGAATAAAGCCATTGCGACTCCCATAAAAGGAGTGGTCCCCCAACCCGGAGCTACTTTCCCATATTCCGAATTCAAGGGTTTCAATAAACTACCTGCACCAGTTCGTTTTGGCCTAGGTTTAGAACTATCTTCAACGGTTTGTGTAGCCATAAATTCTATTTCATCATTGGTGTTGACTTTGTATACTATTCCGTTGTAGTTGTAAATACACGATCTTTTCGTAGATCCATTGTAATCTTGAAATTCTATAAAAATGGAAACAGCAACTTTAGTCGCCATCTCCATATCTGGTTTACTTGTAAGCTTTACTGGGTATGCCTTATATACCGCGTTTGGGCAACCCTCTCAACAATTAAGAGATCCATTCGAAGAACACGGGGACTAATTGAAGTAAGAAGTCTACCCATTTGGTAGACTTCTTACTTCAATGAAATTATTTTATTCTTTTAGTTGGGGTTGGTGGAACCTTAGGTGGTTCTCGGAAAAAGATAGCGAAAAAAATTATCCCTAAAGTAGAAACTAAAAGGAACGTATAAACCAATGCTTCCATAGATTCGATCGTGGTTTATTTACAATTATAACTTCCACACCTATTCATTTGTCATTTGGGAAAATTTCCCATATAAAGAAAGAAAAAGAGTTAAAGAAAGGATGGGAGATGTTTCCCATGTCAAATCAAAAAAGAGAGGTCAAAGATACCATAACAATGTGTATCAGACTGCCTGTTTCCTTGTAGTTGGATCTCCCACTTTTTGGAATGTTCCAAATTCCACTTGAGCATCCAAATCTGGATCAATACCAGCAAAAACATCTCGGAACAAGGTTCTAGCGCCATGCCAAATGTGTCCGAAAAAGAAGAGCAAGGCAAAGGTAGCATGACCAAAAGTGAACCAACCCCTTGGACTGCTGCGAAAAACACCATCTGATTTCAAAGTAGCTCGATCTAATTCAAAAATTTCCCCTAATTGAGAACGCCTCGCATATTTTTTTACAGTAGCAGGATCAGAATAACTTACTCCATTAAGTTCGCCACCATAGAACTCCACCGTTACCCCTACCTGTTCAACACTATATTTGGATTCTGCTCTTCTAAAAGGAACGTCCGCTCTCACAATTCCCTCTTCATCTACCAAAACAACCGGAAATGTTTCAAAAAAAGTAGGCATACGGCGTACAAAAAGCTCACGTCCTTCTTTATCTCTAAAAACGGGATGTCCTAACCAGCCAACAGCTATTCCATCCCCATTGTCCATTGAGCCCGCTCTGAATAATCCCCCTTTTGCCGGATTATTACCAATATAATCATAAAAGGCTAATTTTTCGGGAATTTTAGACCAAGCTTCTGATAAACTAAGATTTTCGGCTAAACCATTGCTAACTCTTCGATATATTTCTTGCTGAAAGTATCCCTGATCCCACTGATAACGAGTAGGCCCAAATAATTCGATTGGGGTCGTTGCTGACCCATACCACATAGTTCCAGCAACTACGAAAGCTGCAAAAAAAACAGCAGCGATACTACTGGAAAGTACAGTTTCAATATTGCCCATACGTAATCCTTTGTATAGACGTTGAGGCGGACGGACACTAAGATGGAATAAACCCGCTAATATACCCAATGTACCTGCAGCAATATGATGAGAAGCTATTCCCCCCGGGACAAAAGGATCAAAACCTTCCGCACCCCATGCTGGATTTACAGCTTGTACTTTTCCAGTTAGTCCATAAGGATCGGATACCCATATCCCAGGACCATACAAACCCGTTACATGAAATGCGCCAAAGCCAAAGCAAGCCACCCCTGCAAGAAATAAATGAATTCCAAAGATCTTGGGCAAATCTAAAGAGGGTTTTCCCGTCCGCTCATCAGAGAATATTTCTAGGTCCCAATATACCCAATGCCAGATCGCTGCCAAGAAACACAAACCAGAAAACACAATATGTGCACCTGCCACACCTTCATAACTCCAAATACCCGGATTTGTTACAGTTCCTCCTGAAATACTCCAACCACCCCAGGAATCCGTTATTCCTAAACGAGTCATGAAGGGAATGACGAACATACCTTGTCGCCACATTGGATCCAGAACAGGATCAGAGGGATCAAAAACTGCTAATTCGTATAAAGCCATCGAGCCAGCCCAACCAGAAACTAGAGCTGTGTGCATTATATGCACCGCAAGTAATCGACCCGGATCATTCAATACGACAGTATGAACACGATACCAAGGCAAACCCATGGAAATACCCCTTTAGCAAAGAAAAATAGACACGATGTCGCTTTATTTTATCGCATTGGAAAAGACTATCCATATCCTATGTACCTAACCCTTCTAGGGGATTCTGTGTCAGAAAGCGTTAATATTTATTTCATTTCATTAAAAATAAGAAGCCAATTCTGTTCATAAGAAGAAAGAGAAGCAGATCTATTCTATACTCGATAAGTGCCAATATGCAATGGGTAACTTGGCCAATTTTGAAAAACGAAGAATAGATCCCTACCCCTCTTTGTTTATCATTTGAATCGCCGATTCCTTTTTCTTTATTCAATCTGTCTTACCTTCTTTATACGTATAACCTTTCAATCTATGTATTATTTCAATCTACGTATTAATCTAATCTATACTATTCATATTAATAGAATCTATAGTATTCATATAGAATAAGAATAAAAATGAAGACAATAAACTGCGGATTCTTTCTTTCTCTTCTATTCTTACGTTTCCATATTAAAGTGTAGTTTTCTTACTTAAATTTAATAATATTAATCTAATATGCCCATTGGTGTTCCAAAAGTACCTTACCGGATTCCCGGAGATGAAGAAGCGACTTGGGTTGACTTATACAATGTTATGTATCGAGAAAGGACACTTTTTTTAGGTCAAGAGATTCGTTGCGAGATCACGAATCATATTACAGGTCTAATGGTATATCTCAGTATAGAAGATGGACTTAGTGATATTTTTTTGTTTATAAACTCCCCAGGCGGGTGGCTAATCTCAGGAATGGCTATTTTTGATACGATGCAAACGGTGACACCAGATATATATACAATATGCCTTGGAATAGCCGCGTCCATGGCGTCCTTCATTCTACTTGGAGGAGAACCCACCAAGCGTATAGCATTCCCTCACGCGAGGATTATGCTTCACCAACCCGCTAGTGCTTATTATCGGGCAAGGACACCAGAATTTTTACTAGAAGTAGAAGAGTTACACAAAGTTCGCGAAATGATTACAAGGGTTTATGCACTAAGAACAGGCAAACCCTTTTGGGTTGTATCCGAAGACATGGAAAGGGATGTTTTTATGTCAGCAGACGAAGCCAAAGCTTATGGACTTGTCGATATTGTAGGGGATGAAATGATTGACGAGCACTGCGATACTGATCCAGTGTGGTTTCCGGAAATGTTTAAGGATTGGTAGTGTCCGGATTTCTTGTAAAGTTATTTCAGACCCAAATTAGGGTTTTCTTCGATTTAATAGAAAATAGAAATAGAAAGACTTCATGATGATCAATCATCAGGTTAAGATGGATCTAAACCAATCCATTTTTTTTCTATACACATACAACATGCCAACGGTTAAACAACTTATTAGAAACGCAAGACAGCCAATACGAAATGCTAGAAAAACGGCCGCGCTTAAAGGGTGCCCTCAGCGTCGAGGAACATGTGCTAGGGTGTATGTGCGACTCGTTCAGATCATAACTTCAAACAAATAAAAAAATTTGGAAGTATCCATGATTAGTATCAATGAATAGGATATAGCTTTTCTATCCTAGATTTCTATGGTATATGGAATTTTTGGTTTCCTTTGGTGCAAATCCAATTATCTAAATTGGAAATAAGAAGCAATTCCCCCATTGGTAGCAAATGGTTATCCATTAAGCGGAGGAAATAGTAATAAAAAGAAAAAGGCTTATGCTCCTTTATCTTAAAAGAACGGACTAACAGGGTCAGCTACTTAGCCAACTTTCATAATTAAATACCGTCACTGTATGGATAACTCTTATTGTGAAAAGAGCTATTTACTCTATAATGGATAGGTAGAGCCAAAGAATGTGAACTATACAAGTTCACAATACCTTTTGATGAAAGAAAGGGCTCCGGTGTATAGAGAGGGCCTTACCGTTTAAAAGGGAACCATAGAAACGATGGAACCCACTATTTTTTTAGTATCGTTAGAATTAATTTGTTATTTCGCATAGAAATAACTGAACGGAGTGTAATAAAAAATCGTGGTTGGGAAGGTTACTATAGCAAAAGCCATTGGAATTAATATTTTATATATCGGAATAATTCGTTTTGTTATTAATGGAAAAAAGGATGGCTAAAAGAAGAGAAATAATTAGTTATTCATTAAGGTTAATTTGATTCAATGACCAGAGTTCCGCGAGGATATATAGCCCGGAGACGACGAACAAAAATGCGTTCATTTGCCTCAAACTTTAGAGGGGCTCATTTAAGACTTAATCGAATGATTACCCAACAGGTAAAAAGAGCTTTTGTTTCCTCTCATCGAGATAGAGGTAGGCAAAAGAGGGATTTTCGTCGTTTGTGGATCACTCGGATAAACGCAGCAACGCGGATATATAAAGTATTTGATAGTTATAGTAAATTAATACACAACCTGTACAAGAAGAAATTGATTCTTAATCGTAAAATGCTTGCACAAGTAGCTGTATCAAATCCAAATAATCTTTACACGATTTCCAATAAAATAAAGATCATCAATTAAAGGGATAAATAAAGTAATATACTGGAATAATAAAAAATAAAAACCGAATTCCCGGAGAGGGAACTCCGGGAAGATACAATAAATTAAGATTAAGTGGTAGGAATCAACGAGCAGGATTACTTTCTTTATAATATATATAGGTCTGGCCCTTTCGAATAAAACATCAACAATCGGAACTTAAGTTCCGATTGTTGTTTCTTAAATTTTGGTTGTAGTTTCTTAAGTTTCGATTGGAATTGTACTTTTCCGTTAATTGAGGAATATGTCTATTTTTTCTAGGTCTAGAACCCGTAATTATGGAAATTGACTGGGCTTGAAATTGCTTTTCGTTCTCATAGTTACGAAACGGTAAGAAAGATAAAATACGAGCCTGTTTTATAGCAAGAGTAATTAATCGTTGTTGTTTCAAGGTTAATCTATTTATTCGTCTAGATAATATTTTTCCTTGTTCACTAATAAATCTATTAATTAAACTCATGTTTCTATAATCAATTCGATCTCCCGGGCCAATCCGAGGACGCCTACGAAAAGGTTGTTTAGATTTACGAAAAGGTTGTTTGAATTTACGAAAAGTTTGCTTGGATTTACGAAAGGTTTGCTTGGATTTATTAAAAGTTTGTTTGGATTTACGAAAGGGTTGCTTAGATTTAAGAAAAGGTTGTTTAGATGTATACATGATTTATTCCTTATTTAAAATTTTAAAATTGAAAAAAAAAAATTCATTTATTTATTTTATTATTTTATTAATTTCGGATCCAGAAGAAGTAGTTTTTCTTTGATCCATATCTTATTTAATTAATCTTATAGTATATGAATACCCTCTATACATATGAAATAATATCTACCGGAAATCAGATGAGTTGATTTGTATTTTATACTATAGTTTTTTTTATATATTAAATATAAAGTTCTTACTCTTTCTGTTTTTTGGAAAGATCGAACACACGATGGACGTTCCTATTTCTTTATTTCGTGATGAGTCGTATGCTTGCGACAATAACGACAAAATTTTTTGAATTCTAATTGTCCGGGTGTATTGTGGCGATTCTTTTGAGTACTATATCTAGAAATCCCCGTCGATTCCTCATTGGCACCTTTTCGAACACAACTGATGCATTCCAAAATAACCCTGATTCTAACATCTTTTCCCTTGGCCATGAACCTCCTTTTCTGTTTGGATTGACTTAACTTAATTCTTCTACTTATTCTTTTATTCTTCTATTTTGAATCCGAAGAAGAAGAATCAAATCCATTAGAATAAATTTTTTGAATTCTTAAATTAAGTAATAAAAAATAAAGAAATAATTAAAGAATACAATCCTTGTCGAATTAGTAAAGATTTTGCTTCGAAACCCTTTCATTTAATTAGCCAGCCCAGCCTTTTTCTTTTTCTATGCTCTGATTTCTGAGGCCTGTTTAGCTTGGATACCACTTTAAATTGAATTCATTTTTTTTAATAGAATTTACCAAATTTTTCATGACTCTGAGGTTCAACCCAATCCATCTTTTCTTTTTTTTTCCTTCCGATACTAAATAAAAGGATTCAAAAGGGTCAAATTTTGTCATGTCACAAAGAATTCTATTCCTCAATTAAAAAAAAGGGAATGACAAAGCATCTGGAAATAAACGATTAATTTCTATCAATAAACCTGCTAAAGCACCAAACCATAGAGTACTTAGCACGGGTGCTACAGAGAGATATGTTTTTATATCCCGCATTGAAAATCCTCCTTCCTTGTTGGAATACATATATGATCAGAAACTCTTGCCCAAGATTGTTATGCTATATATAAAATGAACCATATAGACGAAATTTTATTATCCCTAAAAAAGAAAAAGATGACCCCTTCTTCCTATACATTACCAAGGAAAAGTAATCTTTCTTTTATAGGCTAAATTTTATTGGATTTTAGATGTATATAATTCCTTAATTATATGAGACCAAAAAGAAGAAATGACAGGGGGTTCTATATAGATAGAGAAATAAGAATAAAATTACAATGTGGAAAAGAAGACAGGAATTGTGTACAATGGCATTGTACAACAATTTGGAAAAGGGATGTAGCGCAGCTTGGTAGCGCGTTTGTTTTGGGTACAAAATGTCACAGGTTCAAATCCTGTCATCCCTACCTATTACTTTTTTATTCTTTTTGGGCAGTAGCGAAGAAATCAATTGAAAGTAAAGTGGGTATAACTTGAATTTGTGGAGACTATACGTACGTGAGATACGTTAGGAATAGAAAAATATTTTCTTTTTGAATGAATGAAAGCGCTCTTAGTTCAGCTCGGTAGAACGCGGGTCTCCAAAACCCGATGTCGTAGGTTCAAATCCTACAGAGCGTGATTCCATCTATCTTATGTCGAAGCAGAGTAAAATAATTTAACAAAACAAAGTTGAATTGCAACTCGAATTTGACCTCCTCCAGACCAGAGAGGAGGTCAATAAAAAAATAAAAATTACTCAATCAAAGATCCAACTGATCCCCACGCCTGTATTGCAAATATGCAGTCACGAATAATCCCGCTAAAGTAATAGGAATTAGGCCTAAGACGATTCCAAATAGAAAAACTTCAATCATTTCGATTTGTTCGAGGTGATAAAAAAAGAGGTACGATCTATCCCTAAATAGTACTCTAAATTATCCACGAATCTCAATGACCAAGAAAAAAATTCGTAATTTAGTGTGGAAAAGAGTCGTAGAATACCAGGAATCTAAAAGAAAGATTTTTTTTTCTGACTTATTCAGTCAATTCAAATAAGACGTATCTTGTTCAAGCCAATAAATAGAGCTGGGGTTATAGTTAAAGCAGCTAGTAGAAAACCGAAATAACTAGTTAAAGTAAGCATGAAAGAATTAATTTCCTTTTATTTTTTTTACTACACTACATATGTTGGTAAAGCACTTACCTAAGTTATGGGAAATTCATAATTCATCAGTCAGTTATTTTAGAGGATACTGAAAAACAAGATAGAGTGAGATACGGAAGTGTAAAAGAAAGTAGATTCATCAGATGATACATGGGTCCCTAATTCCGAATCAAGAGATTGTTGTGGAATTTGTCAATTGAGTAAAGTAATAATATTAAGA